CTAAGACAATGTGTGCGTGGCTAAAAAAATTGACTTAGTGAATGAAATGAAAATATACAACTAATATATGATCTAGAGTTATAGAAAAAAAGATTACAATAAAGATTACAATACATAAATATTGATATTAGAGTAGAGAATTGAAAAAAGGAAAGAGATCTCAAAGATCTTTTTCCTAAAATTACCTTTTGTCCATTTATATCATAATCCTACCTTTCCTTCAATGAATTAGATTGGTCATCGAATCCGACTATTAACTATTCGGAGTCGTAATTTGACGAAGAAGTCTTGTGGTATTACTGTGGTATTACGACGTCTTATTAAATAAAAAAGGATGTTCTATAGAATGATTCCCTTTTTCAGTTGATTTTATTCAACGATTGACCAAACGAAAATATTAATAAATAATAAATTGTATGAACTTAGATCAATCAAATCAATTTCTATGCAACGATTCGCCCCAATCAATTTATCCATTGATTATCTTATCCATTTAGGTTGCAAGATAATGATAAACAATGGGGAAGGGAAAGGTTAATTTATAAAAAGGGGATTCATAAAAGGTTTGTAGAGGGGAGGTCGAACTAGGTATATAGAATTGAATGACTATAAGTTAACTCTTGTCAAGCATTAGACGCATCCTTAGCAAATCTGATTGAATTGAAGATGAAGAAAGAGTGGGTTTACATTGTGGAAGAAAGACATGTATATGTGATATTAGATATTGACTTGTTAGATACGAGCTAAAGATATATCTAATTTGACCTACTAATCGAATGTGAATGTAGATGGGGATTCTATAGAAATCCTTCTGTCTAATCTGTGACTGTGAGTTGAATTAATAAATGGATGAAGTCAATAAAAAAATCGAAGAATTCAAAGAGCGGTTCGGGACAAAGAAACAGAAAATCAAAAGTTGTATGGATTCATAAAGACTTTCTCGAGAGAAACTAAAAAAGAGATATCAAAGTAGTTTTGATTATTCAAGAATGTTATTACTTGAATTCGAAGTTCGTAGTTACTTCGACTGGACGAATCGTAGCATGGAATAATTAAGTCATAGTTCATTGGTTGAATGTATCATTAACCATTTTTTTTTTGGTACGAGGAACTTATCATGAATCCACTGATTTCTGCCGCTTCCGTTATTGCTGCTGGATTGGCTGTAGGGCTTGCTTCTATTGGACCTGGAGTTGGTCAAGGTACTGCTGCGGGTCAAGCTGTAGAAGGTATTGCGAGACAGCCTGAGGCGGAGGGAAAAATACGAGGTACTTTATTGCTTAGTCTAGCTTTTATGGAAGCTTTAACTATTTATGGCCTGGTTGTAGCATTAGCACTTTTATTTGCTAATCCTTTTGTTTAATATTTAGATTAGAAATATGAAAAAATTTTTTCATATTATATTGCCTTGGATTTGTGCTTTGCTTTTTCGAATTATATAAGGATTTCATTCCTAGAATTACTTATTCGTTGAGAAAATAACCCACGGGAAGGGCTGATTTGCGGATGAGGAATTAGCATACCAACTCGCTTTCATCCTTCCCGTTCGTGTTGGTAGACCTCTTTTAGTTTTTAAGAGAGGTTGCAAGCAAGAGGGTAATTCATGATTTCTAAATCAAATAGATTTTTAATTCGATTTAGAAAGTAGGAAACTAGAAAGAAATATATATATAAAGAGGACAAAGTAATACAAAAAGAACTCTGTTCGATTTTTTAGTCTATCTATACGAGGAGATCATATCATATGAAAAATGTAACCGATTCTTTCGTTTCTTTGGGCCACTGGCCATCCGCCGGGAGTTTCGGGTTTAATACCGATATTTTAGCAACAAATCTAATAAATCTAAGTGTAGTGCTTGGGGTGTTGATCTTTTTTGGAAAGGGAGTGTGTGCGAGTTGTTTATTTCAAGAATAGGCTGGATCCAACCAGATGTACTTTTTCTGTTATAACTAGGAAAGTTATACCTAAGAAAGAGGGGTGCATGATCTCGCGAATTACTTCTGAATAAATTCAGAAATCATATGTAAGAACTATAGCATTTCGTAATTTATTGGAAAATCTACTTTGATTCTCTATCAACCAATAATGCGGGACCATTAACATGGTTAAAGCTAAACTGTTTGAAGTCCAGACGCGGCATGGTACTCTTTCTACCACTATGTTAATATAGAGACGGTTTCAAAAAAAGAAATATATATATATTTTATCAATATAGAACACTCATATCGATAAAATGATTTGAACTACTTATTGGGGATTTTATCCCCTTTTTTAGCCAATGCTGAATCGATGACCTATTGTGTATAAAGTAAAAAAACTTCTTGGATTAAAAAAAGTAAACAACTTTGCTGACAATTACATATTTTTTGTTTTGTTTGGTCAGAAGAGTCCTCCGAATATTTTGGTCTTGGATTAGTGATTCCGTTTGATATTTTGATTTCATTTTGGAATATGACAAGAGAGGATAGGCTCATTACATTAACAATAAAGATATGGGAA